TGGGAACTTTATCCATAGAGTAGTAGTATAGGCCATACTTTCTTCCTATTTTGATTCTCGTGAAGTGTCCTTCCTTCCTACAGCTGATAGGGCAAAATCGTTGTTTTGACGATCCCTATGTAGAAAGCCCTTTTTCTAGTATTTACTAGAAAATTTGATCCTTTCTTTTTTTTTCTTCTTTCTATAGTGGAGATAGTCGCACGTAATGACAGATCACGGCCATATTATTAAAAGCTTGCGGTAAGAAGGGGTTTCGTTCTAGTGCCCGGAAATAATATTCCAAAGCCTTTGTATGCTCTCCATTGCTTGTGTGTATAAGGCCTATATTATAGAGTATATAACTTCGATCATAGGGATCAATTTCTAGTCGCGTAGCTTCATAATAATTCTGCAAAGCTTCCGCATAATTTCCTTCGGATTGAGCCAACATCCGTTACGGTCGTTCATTCTATTCAAAAAATCTCCGTTCCAAAACCGTACATGAGGTTTTCATCTCATACGGCTCCTCCCTTCTGTACATAGTACTAAGCGAAATAATCTATAGAATAAAAATAGAATTAGTCCCATCTTATTATGAACCGAAAGGGGCTGGTATTTTTCCAAGAAATCTCTAGCCAACCTTCCCGCAAGAGGTTTTTCTTAACACCAATGAATTCTATTAATGCTAGAGGAAAACGATAGCTCCAAGAATTTCTTTGTTCTCAACGCCTCCTATTTAGAGGAATTAGCCACTTCAACGATCTTTGATGGTTATAGGGGTATCCAAAGTACAAACCTGATGGTTGTTTGTTATCCCAACCATTCTTCCCAGCCCTGATACCGATCAGGAAAGGGCTAATTTCTAACAAAGTTTTTCTCTTGTTGATTCCTATTTCTAGGTGTAGTGCTTTTCTCCCCTATGCTGCCTATTGGTATGGTACTAGTAGAGTAGGATTGGCCTGTAATACAGAACCTATCCTGTAGGTGTAACCTTTCGCTCAATACTCAAATCTACAATTGAAGCATCTGAGGCCGCATCAATCGAGGATACACGACAGAAGGAATTGTTAGTTCACCTCACCTTCCCCAAGCGTGGGTTTCCTTTACTAATTTTGTTCTCTCTATGCGAACCCCCTCTCTTTCTCGTAAGACTGAGGTGTAGGTAGGGCTAAAAAAAAAAAAAAAAAGAGTCAAATCGCACCATCTCTATAATAAGTAAATGCCCTTTTTTCCCCTGAGGTTGTCGGAATTATTCGCAATAAAATATTGGCTACAATTGAAGAGGTCTTATCAATGAAATTTCCATTTATACGGGATCTAGGCATAATTCCCAACCCATTCTATATAGAATTGTTTTCATTTCTTCACAAAATAACATAAAAACAAACACATTCGATTCTTATAAATCGATCGATCCATATGCTCTAAATGGATAAGAGAGGTATGGATTTTCCGCTCAGCTCAAATTGTCTCCTTTTCCTTCTGTTTGGACAAGAAGAGATATGAAATATTTGACTAAGATTGGATTTCATTCCACTTTTCTATTTCTCAACAATAACTTCTCTCATCAGCTATTTCGCGTTTTCAAAGTCATTAATGGAATAAGAAGAATTCTTCCATTCTCTTTTTCTTTGGTTTGGGGAAAACTCTCTCATCAGCTATTTCGCGTTTTCAAAGTCATTAATGGAATAAGAAGAATTCTTCCATTCTCTTTTTCTTTGGTTTGGGGAAAACCCAAACTAAAACTTTTCGAGGGAGCGGAATTCCTAGTAAAAAAATCCTGGATCCTTCCACTTAGATGAAAAGGAATTTTTCCAATAGAACCATGGAACCCCCGAGCCGTTGTGGTTGTACCTGTACTGCAGGAATAGGAAAACTCGCTATTCACTTAGTTTATTTTCCATAATAAGATTATGTAGGAGAGATGGCCGAGCGGTTCAAGGCGTAGCATTGGAACTGCTATGTAGACTTTTGTTTACCGAGGGTTCGAATCCCTCTCTTTCCGTTTCTCTTAATTGATCAACGTTAACGATCACAATGTATCAAATCAAATAACAATTTATTCCAGCAATAATACCTTTATTTAATAGAAATTTTTTATAGTAAATTACTGTGGTATGTAAAATACACATAGAGGAAAGAACAAAAAAGAAAAAAGGATCCTAGGGTTAATCCATTTATGCTAGTTGAATGGGAAAATACGAATTAAGGGCCTTAGGTCGATTTAGTTCGGGGAAAGGGGAAGGGGAAGAAAATTCTATGAACTTTTCCTTTTTTCGTTAAGTTCAAGTCTGACGAGAGTAATATTCTACAACTAACAACTCATTTATTTTGAGACCGACCCACTTCCTATCTAGGATTTTTTTAACTAGTCCTTTATATTGCAATGTGTCAATCGTCAAATGCTTTGGCAATTTCCCCGGGTCGGATGAAGCAATAGAATTTTGAATCAGACGTTTTGATCTTTGGTTATCCTTCGTAGTAATAATATCTCGGGGTTTGCAACGAAAACTTGGTATATCGACTATACGACCATTAACTAAAATATGTCTATGGTTAACTAATTGCCGGGCCCCAGGAATGGTTGAAGCCATACCCAATCGAAAAAGGATATTATCCAAACGCATTTCAAGTAATTGTAGTAAAACCTGACCTGTTGACCTTTTTGCTTTTCCAGCGATATGTACATATCTAAGTAATTGTCGTTCTGTCAGACCATAATGAAAACGCAATTTCTGTTTTTCTTGAAGACGAATACGATATTGCTCTTTTTTCCCAGAATGGAATTTCTTTTTCAGATTACTTCCGGATTTAGGTGTTTTTCTAGTGAGTCCTGGTAAAGCTCCCAGACGGCGTATTTTTTTTAAACGAGGTCCTCGATAACGGGACATGAAGACTCCTTGTTTATTTTATTGAAATTTCATTTTACACAATTAATTTCATTGTATTTACATTACAGAATACATCAAAATTAAAACTGAATTAAACTAAAGGATAAACAGAGTAAAATCTACTAAAGTACCACAAAAAATGGAATTTCATCAACATCTGGATTTTTTGTATATATATTATTTATTTTATTGTTTTGTATCTAGCAAAATTGTAAGGTAGAACCACATAATAGATCCTGGATTCTCCATTTAATTCGGAGAAAAAGAGAAAAAGAGAGATTCTTGTTCATGGAACATCGATATAGAAAAAAGCCGACTATCGGATTTGAACCGATGACCCTCGCATTACAAATGCGATGCTCTAACCTCTGAGCTAAGTGGGCTTACATAACAGAAATAGTGTAACAAATAGAAATATGTATAGTATAGGAAATCCTTAAAATGTCAGATCTTAATTATTAATCTTAGCTATTAACTAGTTCGAAATTGGAAGTTCTACTTAGAAAAAAATACTAGAACTTCATAAAGATAAAGTTAACTTGATATGCTTAACTGGAGGATATCCTTAAATAGGATTATAGAAATTTTTGAACTTTCTTTTTATTTCTCTAATTCGCAAATTGATTTTTCTAATAGAATAGAATCTATTCCAATTTCTATATTGAATTTGATTTCAGATATTTTCAATTTGATATGGCTCGGATGAGTAATCTAATACATAGAAAAGAATAATATATATGATGAAAGATATAATAAAGAGAAAATGCGAATTTCTTGGCATTTTCATTCGATCATTATAGACATTTTTTGAGATATTTTGTTTTTTTTGTTATTTCTTAATAATTTAATGATTAATATTTCACTAAGGAGAACATAGAATCATAGCAAATGAAATTGCTAATTCTGATTAGAAAAAAAAAGAATGAATATCAAGCGTTATAGTATGATTTTGAATACTCTAAAAAAGAAAGGCGGGGGGGGGTGGGGGAGAGAAAAACTTTGGGATATATTGATTCGGATTGAATTGCAAATACATCAACGATAGAATCAATTCAATTCTGAATTGCAATAAGCAGGGTCTGTCAAATAGAGACGAACTGCTAGACTACGTCGAGTAATTAATTCAACGATTCCAAAAAAAACTAAGAGATGGATGAAATTACACAAGGAATCCAGGTCTCAATCAAAGAAAAGGAAAATGGGGATATGGCGAAATCGGTAGACGCTACGGACTTGATTGTATTGAGCCTTGGTATGGAAACCTGCTAAGTGGTAACTTCCAAATTCAGAGAAACCCTGGAATTAAAAAAGGGCAATCCTGAGCCAAATCCGTGTTTTGAGAAAACAAGTGGTTCTCGAACTAGAATCCAAAGGAAAAGGATAGGTGCAGAGACTCAATGGAAGCTGTTCTAACGAATCGAGTTGATTACGTTGTGTTGGTAGTGGAACTCTCTCTAAATTTAGAGAAAGTAAGGGCTTTATACATCTAATACACACGTATAGATACTGACATAGCAAACGATTAATCACGGAACCCATATCATAATATAGGTTCTTTATTCTTTTTTAGAATGAAATTAGGAATGATTATGAAATAGAAAATTCTGAATTTTTTTAGAATTATTGTGAACCCATTCCAATCGAATATTGAGTAATCAAATCCTTCAATTCATAGTTTTCGAGATCTTTTAAAAAGTGGATTAATCGGACGAGGATAAAGAGAGAGTCCCATTCTACATGTCAATACTGACAACAATGAAATTTCTAGTAAAAGGAAAATCCGTCGACTTTATAAGTTGTGAGGGTTCAAGTCCCTCTATCCCCAAACCCTCTTTTATTCACTAACTATAGTATTTATCCTGTTTTTTTCTTTTTATCAATGGGTTTAAGATTCATTAGCTTTCTCATTCTACTCTTTCACAAAGGAGTGCGAAGAGAACTCAATGGATCTTATGCTGCTATTCATTGAATAGATTTCTTTTTTATTATAGTATCGGCAAGGAATCTCGATTATTAACTCTATTTTTAAGTATTATTAAGTAAGCCATGCACAATGCATAGGATTACCCCCCCTCATTTCCAAATTTCAAATTTGGAATACTTTATTTATTTTTTAGTCCCTTTAATTGA